AGTTCTACGGATCTGGATGTAACTCAAAAATACAGGCATTTGTGGATTCAATGCGAAAGTTGTTATGGATTAAATTATAAGAAAAGTTTTCAATCAAAAATGAATCTTTGTGAACAATGTGGATATCATTTGAAAATGAGTAGTTCAGATAGAATTGAACTTTTGATCGATCCGGGTACTTGGGAGCCTATGGATGAAGACATGGTCTCTCTGGATCCCATTCAATTTCATTCGGAGGAGGAGCCTTATAAAAAGCGTATCGATTCTTATCAAAGAAAAACAGGATTAACCGAGGCTGTTCAAACAGGCATAGGCCAACTAAACGGTATTACCGTATCAATTGCGGTTATGGATTTTCAGTTTATGGGGGGTAGTATGGGATCCGTAGTGGGGGAGAAAATTACCCGTTTGATTGAATACGCTACTAAAGAATTTCTACCTCTTATTATAGTGTGTGCTTCTGGAGGGGCACGCATGCAAGAAGGAAGTTTGAGCTTGATGCAAATGGCTAAAATATCTTCTGCTTTATATGATTATCAATCAAATAAAAAGTTATTCTATGTACCAATCCTTACATCTCCTACTACCGGTGGGGTGACAGCTAGTTTTGGTATGTTGGGGGATATCATTATTGCCGAACCCAATGCCTATATTGCCTTTGCGGGTAAAAGAGTAATTGAACAAACATTGAATAAAACAGTACCCGACGGTTCACAAGCGTCTGAGTATTTATTCCAGAAGGGCTTATTCGATCTAATCGTACCACGTAATCCTTTAAAAAGCGTTCTGAGTGAGTTATTTCAACTCCACACTTTCTTTCCTTTGAATCAAAATTAGACGAATAGGGTTGTCTTTGTTGACATAAGATCTAATTGTATCAAAGAATCAAAAGTCACAGAAAATAGAAAATCTGCCCCTTTTTTCTATATTTCTGATTATTGATGAAGAAGCCTCTATTAACAAGATAAAAGATGAAATTCTTATTTTCGTGAAATTAGGCAAATAAAAAATATCTTCTTCTCGTCATATATAATTAAATTAAAATCTATCTATAAAATATAGAAAATATATAATTTTGTATCTTTCTATATCTTACGACTTACGATAATCTTATTTTTACTAAGAATCCCTGCTGGATGGCATTCTAACAAACCCTTCAATATAAATAGAATCTAATTTATTTTTAAGTGCTTAGTAAATGAAATTCGAAGACAAGAGCAAAAAATGAATAAAATAATATCTCATCCATATTCTTTCAAATCTTTCATGTAGAAAGATGAAATGAAAAACTACATTATATACTCACTTAGATATATACTTATATCTATACTTAATAGAATAGATATTAAGTAAAGTAAAAAGTAATAATAATTCTAATTTAGAATTATCAAATTATAATAAGATATCTTTATTCTTTATATATAATAAGATATCTTTATATTCTAAATAATAAATATAAAATCTAAATAAAAATAACAGGTACAAATAGTAAATCGAGGTACCCATTTTATGACAACTCTTAACTTTCCCTCTGTTTTGGTCCCTTTAGTAGGCCTAGTATTTCCGGCAATCGCAATGGCTTCTTTATTTCTTCATGTTCAAAAAAACAAGATTGTTTAGAGCCGATGGCACAAACTCTCATCTACTTTTTTTTTTTTTCAAAATTTACGCTTGTATCATAACACAGATATCCATTTAGACAAATTGGTATAAGCGGCTTCCGCCGAAAAACTCTTATGTCTCCAGAAAATACTATATTCTAGCGATTTTCAAATAGACCCGAATCGGCGGATGGCTGAACGGTAAAGTTGGTCTATCTATATGCATGTGGCTATCTTTAGTGAGATCATACGAAGGGTATGTTATTAGTTTAGATCTAACCAATTTAATGAATTACTCCTAAAGGTTCACATCAAACTAGTACTAGTTGATGCGGGTTACTTCGGAAACAAACGGACTAAAGTCAAATTCATTTGGGGTATTCTCTCAATAAAAAAAAAGCAACTGGATAAAGTATGAGTTGTCGATCAGAACATATATGGATAGAACCTATAACGGGGGCTCGAAAAACAAGTAATTTCTGCTGGGCTGTTATCCTTTTTTTAGGTTCATTAGGATTCTTGTTGGTTGGAACCTCGAGTTATCTTGGTAGAAATTTGATATCTTTATTTCCGTCTCAGCAAATAGTTTTTTTTCCACAAGGAATTGTGATGTCTTTCTATGGGATCGCGGGTCTTTTTATTAGCTCCTATTTGTGGTGCACAATTTCGTGGAATGTAGGTAGTGGTTATGATCGATTTGATAGAAAAGACGGAATAGTGTGTATCTTTCGTTGGGGATTTCCTGGAAAAAATCGTCGGGTCTTACTCCAATTTTTTATAAAAGATATTCAGTCCATCAGAATAGAAGTTAAAGAGGGTATTTATGCTCGGCGTGTCCTTTATATGGATATCAGAGGCCAGGGAGCCATTCCATTGACTCGTACTGATGAGAATTTTACTCCACGGGAAATGGAACAAAAAGCTGCTGAATTGGCCTATTTCTTGCGTGTACCAATTGAAGTATTTTAAGAAATGAGCCGAGAAATAAATGCTTTCTCAGCAGAAGGGCAAAAACGCAAGAATCATTCTATAACATATATAACATAACTTAATCGAGGTTTCTTCAGAACATTCATTCGAGTCAAAGCAGACATATATGGAACAAGTATAAAAAAACTCTTTTGGGGATCTTTTATATGTATCGAAATATACACAACTCAATTCAATAAAAAAAATAAGAAAAAATTGAAATATCTCATAATCAACCATTTCTAAATAAGGAAATTCCCCCCTTTTTACTTGTTGGAATTGAGACTTTTAATAGAACTGATGCGTGAGAGAAATATTAGATTACATAGAGTCGACGGATGAGATGGGTTCATTAACAATTCACAGTGAAAAATGGCAAAAAAGAAAGCATTCACTCCTCTTTTATATCTTGCATCTATAGTATTTTTGCCCTGGTGGATTTCTCTCTCATTTCAAAAAAGTCTGGAATCTTGGGTTACTAATTGGTGTAATACTAGGCAATCCGAAACTTTTTTGAATGATATTGAAGAAAAGAGTATTCTAGAAAAATTTATAGAATTAGAGGAACTTCTCTTGTTAGAGGAAATGATCAAGGAATACTCGGAGACACATCTACAAAACCTTGGTATAGGAATTCACAAAGAAACAATCCAATTAATCAAGATACACAACGAGGGTCGTATTCATACGATTTTGCACTTCTCGACAAATATAATCTGTTTCATTATTCTAAGTGGTTATTCTATTTTGGGTAATAAAGAACTTTTTATTCTTAACTCTTGGGCTCAGGAATTCCTATATAACTTAAGTGACACAATAAAAGCTTTTTCTCTTCTTTTATTAACTGATTTGTGTATCGGATTTCATTCGCCGCATGGTTGGGAACTGCTGATTGGCTTTGTCTACAAGGATTTTGGATTTGTTCATAATGATCAAATTATATCTGGCCTTGTTTCCACTTTTCCAGTCATTGTAGATACAATTTTCAAATATTGGATTTTCCGTTATTTAAATCGCGTATCTCCGTCACTTGTAGTGATTTATCATTCAATGAATGACTGAAAAATTATCTACCTAATCCAATTAGAATGTTTCTTACTTTGCAGTTGTATATAAGCAAAGCGTTGAAAATCGCTTTATATTTCTAGCCATCCCGCGGATTCCTACTATATTCCTATAAAAATAGAAATTAATTTCTATTAATCCAGTCAAATTATTCCAGTAAATAACAGAATCGTGGATAGGAAACTCCATTAGTGACCTACCCCAATTTATTGTAGAAATTTTTGGGATCAATGCTTGGACCATGCAAACTAGAAATACTTTTTCTTGGATAAAGGAACAGATTACTCGATCTATTTCCGTATCGCTCATGATATATATCATAACTCGTACATCCATTTCAAACGCATATCCCATTTTTGCACAGCAGGGTTATGAAAATCCACGAGAAGCGACTGGACGTATTGTATGCGCCAATTGCCATTTAGCTAATAAACCGGTCGATATTGAGGTTCCGCAAGCGGTACTTCCCGATACTGTATTTGAAGCCGTTGTTCGAATTCCTTATGATATGCAACTGAAACAAGTTCTTGCTAATGGTAAAAAAGGGGCTTTGAATGTGGGGGCTGTTCTTATTTTACCAGAGGGTTTTGAATTAGCCCCTCCCGATCGTATTTCCCCCGAGATAAAAGAAAAGATGGGCAATCTGTCTTTTCAGAGCTATCGCCCCAATCAAAAAAATATTCTTGTCATAGGCCCTGTTCCTGGTCAGAAATATAGTGAAATAACCTTTCCTATTCTTTCCCCCGACCCCGCTACTAAGAAAGACATTCACTTCTTAAAATATCCTATTTACGTAGGCGGAAACAGGGGAAGGGGCCAGATTTATCCTGACGGGAGCAAGAGTAACAATACAGTTTATAATGCTACAGCATCAGGTATAGTAAGCAAAATCCTACGAAAAGAAAAGGGGGGATACGAAATAACCATAGCGGATACATTGGATGGACGTCAAGTGGTTGATATTATCCCTCGGGGGCCAGAACTTCTTATTTCAGAAGGCGAATCTATCAAATTGGATCAACCGTTGACAAGTAATCCTAATGTGGGCGGATTTGGTCAGGGAGATGCAGAAATAGTACTTCAAGATCCATTACGTGTACAAGGCCTTTTGTTCTTCTTCGCATCTGTTATTTTGGCACAAATCTTTTTGGTTCTTAAAAAGAAACAGTTCGAGAAGGTTCAATTGTCCGAAATGAATTTCTAGACTCGCGGATTTATCGACATCAAATTTGTAAAAAGAACCAAATTATTTTTAGTAATTATTATATGATTATCTCTGATAAAAAATGAAATTCTAAAAAGCCTTTTGTTTCTTTATACTCTTTTTCTACGAGATGCCGGGAATTCCTTAGTACCACATTCCTA